GTTATTGTAGCTTAAAAATAATAAAGCACGGCACTGAAGATGCCGATATGGGAACGGCAAAACTCCCCAAAAACATAAAGTTTTGGTCCTAAACTTGCCCTTGTTTTTTATCAAAATTACACATGCAAGCTTCAACAAGCCAGTGAGAATGCCCACAACCCCCCAAACAGCCTAAAGGAGCAGGCATCAGGAACACCAAAAATTTTAGCCTACAACGCCTTGCTATGCCACACCCACACGGGTACTCAGCAGTGATTAACATTAAGACATGAGCGAAAGCTCGACTTAGTTATGATTAAACCTGGTCGGTAAATTTCGTGCCAGCCACCGCGGTTATACGAAAGACCAAAAACAAGGACCCCCCGGCGTAAAGAGTGACCAAGAGAGCATCTAACAATTTAAAGGAAAACCACCTCAAAGTTGTAAAACACCTTGATAATGGGACCCCCAACAATAAAATGCCTTTAAACACCTAAGACCCCTCACCTTCACTAAAGCTAAGAAACAAACTAGGATTAGATACCCTACTATGCTTAGCCCTTAACACAGACAACAGACATACAATGCTGTCCGCCAGAGAACTACAAGTGAAAAACTTAAAACTCCAAGGACTTGGCGGTGCTCCATACCGTCCTAGAGGAGCCTGTCCTATAATCGATACCCCACGTTATACCCGACCATTTTTTGCAACCTCAGCCTATATACCGCCGTCGTCAGCCTACCTTATGAAGGCCAAAAAGTAGGCAAAATAGTTATTCAACTAACACGTCAGGTCAAGGTGTAGCACATAAAATGGGAGAGATGGGCTACATTTTCTACTTCAGAAAACACGAACTGCACAATGAAATACGTGCAAGAAGGTGGATTTAGCTGTAAGACAAACAAGAATGTTTCTCTAAACCTCGCTCTGGAGCGCGCACACACCGCCCGTCACCCTCATCAACATGATCTTGCCCAAAAATATAGCCAAACTCATACCTCAGATGAGGAAAGTCGTAACATGGTAAGCGCACCGGAAGGCGTGCTTGGAATAACAAACAGTAGCTTAACACAAAGCATTCAGCTTACAATTGAAACATGTTAGTGAAACTCTAACCTTTTTGAGCTAAAACATAGCCCGAATACCAAAACAAAACCTCCATAAAACAAAACAAATCATTTGACAAAACCAGTATATGAGATAGAACATTAATTTCGGCGCGACAAAGAAAGTACCGTAAGGGAACTGTGAAAGAACAATGAAACAAATAAAGCAAAAAAAAGCAAAGACCAATCCTTGTACCTTTTGCATCATGGTTTAGCAAGAAAATACAGACAAAGAGAACTTAAGCCTGTCCACCCGAAACCCGGTGAGCTACTACGAGGCAACTGAAAGAGTGAACCCGTCTCTGTGGCAAAAGAGTGGGAAGACCCCGTAGTAGAGGTGAAAAGCCAAACGAACCTGGTGATAGCTGGTTGCTCAATAAACGAATTTAAGTTCAACTTTAGGCTAACAAAGACCGAATATTGTCCACACCTAAAAGCTATTCAATGAAGGTACAGCTTCATTGAAACAGGATACAGCCTGTACTAGAGAGAAAAAATCTATTTATTACCCCCAGTAAGCCTTAAAGCCGCTATCAGACACAAAAGCGTCACAGCACAAAACAATAAATCCCACTAAAAACCCTGACCTCCTAGTCTCACACTGAGCCACCCTATAAACATAGGCAAACTAATGCTAAAACTAGTAACAAGAGTCCCTCTCTCTTTAGCACATCTGTGCCCCAGAAATAGAAAATCTACTGGCAATTAACAGACCAAAACAGGCACCACACAAACCGTGCCCTCCACCTGTCAACCCAACACCGGCGTGCTACTAAGACAGATTAAAAGTCATATAAGGAACTCAGCAAACCCCCTGTCCCAACTGTTTACCAAAAACATAGCCTTTAGCTAAACAAGTATTAAAGGTCCCGCCTGCCCAGTGAAATATTTTAACGGCCGCGGTATTCTAACCGTGCAAAGGTAGCGTAATCACTTGTCTTCTAAATAAAGACTAGTATGAACGGCTAAATGAGGACAAAACTGTCTCTTATGACTAATCAGTGAAACTGATCTACCAGTACAAAAGCTGGTATTGCTACATAAGACGAGAAGACCCTGTGGAGCTTAAAACAAACCACTACCCCCTAAGACCCCTAGTGTACTGTTTTAAGTTGGGGCGACTTCGGAACAAAACAAAACTTCCGAGCATAGATCCACCAGATCTGAGCCAAGGCCTACAAGCCAAAATAAAAACTGACCCGGCCCAAGCCGATCAACGAACCAAGTTACCCCAGGGATAACAGCGCTATCTTCTTCAAGAGTCCATATCGACAAGAAGGTTTACGACCTCGATGTTGGATCAGGACACCCAAGTGGTGCAGCCGCTACTAAAGGTTCGTTTGTTCAACGATTAACAGTCCTACGTGATCTGAGTTCAGACCGGAGAAATCCAGGTCGGTTTCTATCTATGAGTTATCTTCTTCAGTACGAAAGGACAAAGAAGAAAGGACAAACATTAGGCACACGTCCTAAACTGACAGGCTGAATAAAACTAAAGCCAACAAAACTCTACAACAGCCGCAGATAACGGCTTTATTAGGGTGGCAGAGCCAGGTATATGCATTAGGCCTAAGACCTATACATCAGATGTTCAAATCATCTCCCTAATAATGCGAAGCTTTTTATTATACGCAATAAACCCACTTCTATATATTATTCCAATCCTAGTCGCAGTCGCTTTCCTGACCTTATTGGAACGAAAAGTACTTGGCTACATGCAACTACGAAAAGGCCCAAACATCGTTGGACCTTACGGCCTCCTACAACCAATTGCCGATGGTGTTAAACTCTTCATTAAAGAACCACTACGTCCATCCTCCTCATCTCCAACACTATTTATTATTACTCCAACTCTTGCCCTATTCTTAGCCCTAATAATCTGAACCCCACTACCCATACCAAGCACCCTAGCAGACATAAACCTCGGCCTACTATTTATATTAGCCCTATCTAGCATAGCTGTCTACTCAATCCTATGGTCAGGCTGAGCATCAAACTCAAAATACCCACTAATCGGAGCCCTCCGTGCAGTAGCCCAAACAATCTCATACGAAGTGACATTAGGAATTATCCTACTAACAATCATCATTTTAACAGGCGGCTTCACCATAAAAATACTCTCAGCCACACAAGAACACCACTGACTGTTATTATCCTCCTGACCACTAGCAATAATATGATTTATCTCTACCCTAGCAGAGACAAACCGAGCCCCATTTGACCTCACAGAAGGAGAATCTGAACTAGTCTCCGGGTTTAATGTAGAATATGCAGCAGGCCCGTTTGCCCTTTTCTTCTTAGCAGAGTACGCAAATATCATAATGATAAACACACTCACATGCATTCTCTTCCTAAACCCCGGAGACCAAGGTCCTCCAGACATATTTACAATAAACCTCATATTAAAGACAACAGTACTAACCACCATATTCCTATGAACACGAGCATCCTACCCACGATTTCGATACGACCAATTAATGCACCTCCTATGAAAAAATTTCCTCCCACTAACCCTAGCCCTGTTTCTATGACACACCGCCTTCCCGACAATACTATCAGGGTTGCCCCCACAATAACTGGAAATGTGCCTGAACTCAAGGACTACTTTGATAGAGTAGAAAATAGGGGTTAAAATCCCCTCATTTCCTCCTAACACTAGAAAAACAGGACACGAACCTGCACCTCAGGGCCCAAAACCCTCCGTACTACCTTTATACTATTTCCTAGTAAAGTCAGCTAATTAAGCTTTCGGGCCCATACCCCGAAAATGTTGGTTTAAACCCCTCCTCTACTAATGAACCCAATCATATACTCACTCATTTTATCAAGCGTAGCCACTGGCACAATTATCACCATATCAAGCTTCCACTGACTACTGGCATGAATTGGCCTAGAACTAAACACGCTCGCAATCATTCCTATCATTGCAAAACAACATCACCCTCGGGCAACAGAAGCAACAACAAAGTACTTCCTCACCCAGGCCGCAGCCTCCGCCATAATTCTCTTTGCCAGCACAACAAACGCTTGAACAACGGGAACATGAGACATTTCACAGCTAACTAACCAACCAGCATGCGTTATACTAACCCTAGCACTAACAATAAAACTGGGTCTCGCCCCACTTCACTTCTGATTACCAGAAGTTCTGCAGGGCACATCACTAAAAGCAGCATTAATCATTGCAACATGACAAAAACTAGCCCCAACAGCTCTACTATTCATAACACATGACTCAATCAACCCAACAATTCTACTCACGATAGGTATTATATCGACCCTAACTGGCGGCTGAGGAGGCCTAAACCAAACACAAACACGAAAAATCATAGCATTTTCATCCATTGCCCACCTCGGATGAATAGCAAGCATCCTAACACTAAACCCAAACATTATGTTATTAAACCTCGCCCTCTACATTATCATAACAACACCAATATTCATAATATTAATGTTTACCTCATCAAAAACCATTAAAGACCTCACAACAGCTTGATCAATTTCACCCCAAATAACTGCCTTAATACTGATACTGTTAATATCACTAGGCGGACTACCACCAATAACCGGCTTCATGCCAAAATGACTAATTCTGCAAGAAATAACAACACACACCCTGACCACAACCACAGTAGTGCTAGCCCTATCCGCACTACTAAGTCTATTTTTTTACCTACGACTATCCTACATCTCAGCCCTAACCACATTCCCAATAACAACAAAAACCACCTACAAATGACGATTTCAGCCAAAACTAATAACAACACCAATGGCTATCACCATTTCACTATCCCTGCTACTACTCCCAATAACCCCAATCTTACTATTATAAAAGCTTAAGTTAAAATAAACTAAGGGCCTTCAAAGCCCTAAACAAGGACTAAAACCCCTTAGCTTTTGTAAGGCTTGTAGAACTTTAAACTACATCTTCTGAATGCAACTCAAACACTTTAATTAAGCTAAAACCTCCTAGACAGACGGGCCTCGATCCCGTAAACTCTTAGTTAACAGCTAAGCACCCAATCCAGCGGGCTTCAATCTGGCTTCTATTTTTCAAAAAGAAGCCCCGGAACACCTCCGTGTTCGTCTCTAGATTTGCACTCTAGCGTGAAGCACCACAGGGCTTGGAAAGAGCGGGATTTAAACCCGCCTGCACAGGGCTACAACCTGCCGCCTAACAATCGGCCATCTTACCTGTGACCATCAACCGTTGATTCTTCTCAACCAACCACAAAGATATTGGCACCCTCTATCTAATCTTCGGTGCCTGAGCAGGCATAGTCGGGACAGCCCTAAGCTTACTAATCCGGGCTGAACTAAATCAACCGGGGACTCTTTTAGGAGACGATCAGATTTATAATGTTATTGTTACAGCTCATGCTTTCGTCATAATTTTCTTCATGGTTATGCCTGTTATAATTGGGGGCTTTGGCAACTGACTTGTTCCACTAATAATTGGAGCACCTGACATGGCCTTCCCACGAATAAACAACATAAGCTTCTGACTTCTGCCACCCTCCTTCCTACTACTGCTCGCCTCCTCCGGGGTCGAAGCCGGGGCCGGGACAGGCTGAACTGTATACCCACCACTTGCAGGAAACTTAGCCCACGCTGGGGCCTCGGTCGATCTAACCATCTTTTCACTGCATCTGGCGGGGGTGTCCTCAATTTTAGGGGCAATCAACTTTATCACTACGTGCATTAACATAAAACCCCCTACTATAACCCAATACCAGACACCACTTTTTGTTTGATCCGTACTAATTACAGCCGTACTACTACTACTCTCACTGCCCGTTCTGGCAGCAGGGATTACAATGCTCCTTACAGACCGAAACCTAAACACATCCTTTTTTGACCCCGCCGGAGGAGGGGACCCAATTCTTTACCAGCACCTCTTCTGATTCTTTGGCCACCCAGAAGTCTACATTCTCATTCTACCCGGCTTCGGAATAATCTCCCACATCGTAACTTACTACGCGGGCAAAAAAGAACCTTTCGGCTATATGGGAATAGTCTGAGCCATAATGTCAATCGGCTTCCTAGGCTTCATTGTTTGAGCCCATCACATGTTTACGGTCGGAATAGACGTAGACACCCGAGCATACTTTACATCTGCTACAATAATTATTGCCATTCCCACCGGCGTTAAAGTGTTCAGCTGATTAGCAACACTACACGGGGGCATAATTAAGTGAGATGCTGCAATATTGTGGGCCCTCGGGTTTATCTTCCTGTTTACTGTCGGAGGTCTCACTGGCATCGTGCTGGCCAACTCCTCACTAGACATCGTACTACATGACACATACTATGTTGTTGCCCATTTTCACTATGTCCTGTCAATAGGCGCCGTGTTTGCAATTATGGGGGGCTTCGTACATTGATTCCCACTATTTTCGGGCTATACTCTCCATCAGACTTGAACAAAAATCCACTTCGGAGTGATATTCGCCGGGGTTAATCTAACCTTTTTCCCACAACACTTCTTAGGGCTGGCTGGAATACCTCGTCGATACTCGGACTACCCAGACGCCTACACAATCTGAAACACCCTTTCATCAATTGGGTCCCTAATCTCACTCGTAGCTGTAATTATAATAATGTTCATTATCTGAGAAGCCTTCGCAGCTAAGCGAGAAGTATCAACCCTAGAACTAACAAGCACAAATCTGGAGTGGCTTCACGGCTGTCCACCTCCATACCACACCTATGAAGAACCAACCTACGTCCAAACAAATACAAGAAAGGGGGGAATCGAACCACCTTCTAATGGTTTCAAGCCAATTACATAACCAAAATGCTTCTTTCTCTAATTCCTGAGGCCCTAGTAAATTAATTACATAGCCCTGTCAGAGCTAAGTAACAGATTAAACATCTGTGGGCCTCGAATGGCACACCCCTCTCAACTAGGTTTTCAAGACGCAGCCTCTCCAATCATAGAAGAACTACTCCATTTTCACGACCACGCAATCATAATCGTTTTTTTAATCAGCGCCTTAGTACTATATATTATCTCCCTTATAATAACAACAAAACTAACGCATACAAACACCATAGACGCCCAAGAAGTAGAAATAATCTGAACAATTATACCCGCAATTATCTTAATTCTCATTGCACTGCCATCCCTACGAATTCTTTACCTCATGGACGAAATTAACAACCCGCACCTAACAATCAAAGCCTTGGGACATCAATGATACTGAAGCTACGAATACACAGACTATGAAGACTTAATATTTGACTCCTATATAACCCCAACACAGGAACTACAAAATGGAAGCTTCCGACTTCTAGAGGTAGACCATCGAATGGTTGTTCCAATAGAATCCCCAATTCGAATACTAATCTCAGCAGAAGATGTCCTACACTCATGAGCCGTGCCTGCACTAGGAATCAAAACAGACGCCATCCCCGGACGACTAAACCAAACAACCTTCATCACATCCCACCCTGGCTTATTCTACGGACAATGCTCAGAAATCTGCGGGTCAAACCATAGTTTTATGCCAATCGTAGTAGAGGCCGTACCACTAAAACACTTTGAAAACTGATCTACAACAATACTTACAGCCGCCTCATTAAGAAGCTTTTACAGCATTAGCCTTTTAAGCTAAAGAGGGGGACCAGTAATCCCCCTTAATGAAATGCCACAATTGAACCCAAGCCCTTGATTCCTGATCCTACTGCTATCATGAATAACCCTACTAATGATGTTTAAAACCAAAGCCCTCTCCATCGCGCAAGAAAACACACCCGTTCCACCAACAACCACAAAACAACAAACAACATCCTGAACTTGACCATGAACTTAAGCTTTTTTGACCAATTTTCAAGCCCACAAATTCTAGGCATCCCTTTAATCTTCTTAGCCATACTTCTCCCTATTCTGCTAGTTGTCACAAACACCAACCGACTTGTCCCCAACCGAATCACAACAATGCAGACCTGACTGGCCCTATTATTTACTAAACAACTAATACTACCTATAAACAAGGCCGGGCACAAGTGGGCCGCAATTCTTCTATCCTTAATACTATTTTTACTGTCATTAAATATACTTGGACTGCTGCCCTATACATTTACACCAACCACCCAACTGTCCATAAATATGGGACTTGCAATCCCCCTATGACTGGCAACAGTACTAATCGGCCTGCGAAACCAACCAACAATGTCCTTAGGCCACCTCCTACCAGAAGGGACACCAACCCCTCTAGTACCAGTTCTAATTATTATTGAGACAATCAGCCTATTCATCCGCCCACTTGCACTTGGAGTACGACTAACCGCAAACCTTACAGCAGGCCACCTACTAATTCAACTAATCTCCACCGCTGTATTTGTTCTACTACCCATCATAACAACAACAGCATCAATCACCTATATTGTCCTACTTTTACTCACCGGCCTAGAAGTAGCAGTAGCCATAATTCAAGCCTACGTATTTACACTACTGCTAAGCCTATACCTACAAGAAAACGTCTAATGACCCACCAAGCCCACGCCTACCACATAGTAGACCCAAGCCCCTGACCTCTCACAGGGGCAATCGCCGCCCTGTTGATAACATCCGGCCTCGCAATCTGATTCCACTTCAACAATACCCTACTAATAAATATCGGACTTGTTATCCTTCTCCTAACAATATACCAATGATGACGAGACATTACACGAGAAGGCACATTCCAGGGACACCACACAACACTAGTACAAAAGGGCCTACGATACGGAATAATCCTGTTCATCACATCCGAAGTCTTTTTCTTCATCGGATTTTTCTGAGCATTCTACCACTCAAGCCTGGCCCCAACCCCAGAACTAGGTGGACACTGGCCTCCAAGCGGAGTACACCCACTAAACCCATTTGAAGTCCCCCTATTAAATACAGCCGTACTACTAGCTTCAGGTGTAACAGTCACATGAGCCCACCACTCCCTTATAGAGAATAATCGGAAAGAGGCAATTCAGGCCCTAATACTAACCGTGCTTCTTGGACTCTACTTTACTGCCCTACAGGCCATAGAATACTACGAAGCTCCATTTTCTATTTCTGACAGCGTCTATGGATCCACATTCTTTGTAGCTACAGGATTCCACGGACTACACGTTATTATTGGCTCAACATTCCTAATTGTGTGCCTATCCCGACAAATGCTCTACCACTTTACTACAAACCACCACTTCGGATTTGAAGCAGCCGCATGATATTGACACTTTGTAGACGTAGTATGACTGTTCTTATACGTCTCCATCTACTGATGAGGTTCCTATTCTTCTAGTATCAACTAGTACAAATGACTTCCAATCATTTAGTCTCAATTAACCCTGAGGAAGAATAATGAGCATATCAATAATATTTCTTATCACAACAACTATCACGGTCGTACTCATTATCATCAGCTTCTGACTCCCACAAACAACCCCGGACACAGAGAAACTTTCCCCTTACGAGTGCGGATTCGACCCATTAGGGACAGCCCGGCTGCCATTTTCCCTCCGATTCTTCTTAGTGGCCATCCTTTTCCTACTTTTCGACTTAGAAATCGCACTCCTACTCCCAATCCCCTGAGCAATAAACCAACAGCCTACAACAACAGTAATTTGAACCTCTACTATCATCACACTACTTACCCTAGGGCTGGTATACGAGTGGATAGAAGGGGGGTTAGAATGAGCAGAATCGGCAGTTAGTCTAACTAAAACAACTAATTTCGACTTAGTTACTCTAGGTTTAAACCCTAGACTGCCATATGACAATAACACACTTCACATTTAGCACAGCATTCCTGCTAGGTGTAATAGGACTCTCCCTCCATCGAACCCACCTGGTATCCGCCCTCCTCTGCATCGAATCAATAATGCTCGCCCTATTCACAGCCATAACAGTATTCTCTTCCACCATACAACTGCCATCAGCAGCCATCTCCCCAATCCTCCTACTAGCCTTCTCCGCATGTGAGGCTGGCACCGGCTTAGCACTGCTAGTAGCAACATCTCGGACACACGGCTCCGACCACCTGCAAAACTTAAACCTCCTACAATGCTAAAAATCTTACTCCCAACAGTCATACTCATCCCGACAGCTTTGATACTAAAACCAAAACCCTTATTAACGACCTACACCACATACTCCCTGCTCCTAGCACTAATAAGCCTATCATGACTGAAATACCCAGTAGAACAAAACATGTCCTTTACGTCAGCCTACTACAATATTGATATAATCTCAGCCCCGTTAATGATCTTATCCTGCTGACTTCTCCCAATAATAGCAATAGCAAGCCAAAATCACCTTCAACACGAACCCATTAACCGGAAACGAATTTTTTTAGTCACAATCTCAATTCTCCAAGTAGCCCTACTACTGACCTTCTCAGCAACCGAATTCACTATATTCTACATCATATTCGAAGCAACCCTAATTCCGACTCTAATTGTGATCACCCGCTGAGGAAACCAGGCAGAACGTCTATCCGCAGGCATCTATTTTCTATTTTATACCCTAGCAGGCTCCCTTCCACTACTAATTGCCATCCTTTACCTAAACACAAAGCACTTCAACATGTCGATACTCATACTTAATCTTCTCCAGACAGAGGCACAACAATCATGAACAAACAACATGCTCTGACTGGGCTGCCTGCTAGCCTTCCTAGTAAAAATACCTCTTTATGGACTACATCTATGACTCCCAAAAGCACATGTGGAAGCCCCCATTGCAGGGTCGATAGTACTTGCTGCAGTCCTCCTAAAGCTCGGCGGATACGGCATTCTGCGGATCACGCCTATACTAAACCCGCTATCAACAACCCTATGTTACCCCTTTATCATACTTGCAATATGGGGCATTATCATGACAAGCTCAATCTGTCTACGACAAACTGACCTAAAATCCTTAATCGCTTACTCCTCCGTGAGCCACATGGGGCTGGTAATTGCAGCCTCATTAATCCAAACCCCATGAAGCCTAACAGGCGCAATCGTCTTGATAGTAGCCCACGGACTAACCTCCTCAATACTATTCTGCTTGGCAAATACAAACTACGAACGAACCCACAGCCGCACCCTCTTGCTAGCACGAGGACTACAACTTATCCTCCCACTAATAACAGCATGATGACTACTAATCAATCTGACAAACATAGCCCTTCCTCCAACAATTAACCTTGCAGGAGAATTACTAATCATAACCTCAATATTCAACTGATCCCCAATAACAATTATTTTAACCGGGGTCGGAACCCTACTGACAGCTACATATTCACTCTATATGTTCCTCATGACTCAGCGAGGTAAACTACCAACGCATATAACTCAAATTGCCCCAACACACACCCGAGAACACCTACTAATGACCTTGCACATCCTACCAATAGTACTGTTACTGATAAAACCAGAACTAACAATAGGACCGATAGCCTGTTAGCATAGTCTAATAAAGACGTTAGAATGTGAGTCTAAAAACAGAAGTTCAACCCTTCTTGCCAACCGAGGAGTGTCTAAGACACGAAGAACTGCTAATTCCAAGCCCTGTAGTTAAAATCCACAGACTCCTCACTTTTAAAGGATAAGAGCCTAATCCATTGGCCTTAGGAGCCAAAAACCTTGGTGCAATTCCAAGTGAAAGTATATGCATAACCTACCACACACCGCAATCATAACAGCTTTCCTTGTGCTCCTAATACCAGTACTAATAACACTGACCCCCACCAAAATGAAGCCTCACTGAAATACGACACATGTAAAAATAGCAGTACAAATAGCCTGCTTCTTGAGCACCATCCCACTATTGATTTTCACCAACTATGGCCTAGAATTTACAACCATAAACCTTCACTGAATAAACATCACAAACTTTAATATTAACATTAGCTTTATAATAGACCTCTATTCAACCACATTCCTGCCAATCGCACTATTCGTCACATGGTCCATCCTAGAGTTCTCCACGTGATACATAGCCTCAGACCCTAATATTAATCAGTTCTTCAAGTACCTCCTATTATTCCTACTAGCCATACTGACCCTCGTCACAGCAAACAATATATTTCAATTCTTCATCGGATGAGAGGGGGTCGGCATTATATCCTTTTTGCTAATCGGATGATGATACTCACGCTCAGATGCAAACTCCTCCGCCCTACAAGCAGTAATCTATAACCGAATCGGCGACATCGGCCTAATTATATCCATATCATGACTCGCCATGAACACAAACACCTGAGAAATACAACAAATATTTATTAACCAAAATACAATAACCATTCTTCCCCTACTAGGCCTCATCCTTGCCGCTATAGGAAAATCCGCCCAATTTGGACTTCACCCATGACTGCCTGCCGCCATAGAAGGCCCTACTCCTGTCTCTGCCTTACTTCACTCCAGCACGATAGTCGTCGCCGGGATCTTTCTACTTATTCGAATACACCCGCTGCTACAAACAAACAGCACAGCCCTGACCATTTGTTTATGTGTTGGAGCAATTACCACACTATTCACAGCCATCTGCGCAATTACACAAAACGATATCAAAAAAATCGTAGCCTTCTCAACCTCCAGCCAACTAGGACTAATAATAGTTACAGTAGGACTAAACCAGCCACAACTAGCCTTCTTTCACATCTCAACACACGCCTTCTTTAAGGCCATACTATTCTTATGCTCCGGATCTATCATCCACAACCTAGCAGACGAACAAGACATCCGAAAGATGGGGGGAGTACACAAACACATGCCCTTTACAACCACCTGCTTGTCAATTGGAAGCCTCGCCCTAATCGGCACCCCCTTTCTATCTGGGTTCTTCTCAAAAGATACTATCATCGAGACAATAAACACATCTCACCTAAACGCCTGAGCCCTCTCCCTCACCATCATAGCAACAGCCCTAACTGCCGCATATAGCCTACGATTGATCTTTTACGTACAAATAAATACAACTCGAGGCGGCCCCGTTATCCTAATCTCCGAAAACAACAAAGCACAAACAAACCCAATTGCACGACTGGCCCTAGGAAGCATCATTGCCGGCCTCATCCTGATCACAACAATCTTACCAATCAAAACAACAGTCATAACAATATCAACTGTCACAAAACTATCCGCATTACTAGTAACAATCTTAGGCCTCTTTTATGCTTTAGAACTGGCCTTACAAACAACAACATTTACCCTACCAAACCCCAACAACAAAATCAACTTCTCAAACCAACTAGGATTCTTCAACACCATCACACATCGAATAAACCCCCACACCGCCTTAACCTCAGGACAAAATATTTCAGCCCACCTAAATGACTTACTATGGTACGAAAAAATCGGACCAAAACTCATGCTCCCAACAAACTTCACCATAATCAACAACACTTCAACCGCCAACAAAGGCCTCATCAAAGCCTACCTAACCACATTTATGCTATTCACAGCCTCAGTACTAATTTTAACAGTCTAAACCACCCGAAGACTGCCCCGGAACAACCCTCGTGACAACTCCAAAGCAACAAACAAGGCCAACAGTAAGCCCCATCCAGAAATCAACAAGCAAGCACCCCCTCAAGAATACAACAGAGATACACCACTAAAATCAACACGAACAACACCAAAGCCTGCAGAATCCGAACTATCAACCCCGAACCCTTCAACAACCCACACCCCACCAACAAGTCACCCCAATACCAAAACAAGTACAAAATAACCAACAATATATAACCCAACAGACCAGCTCCCCCATGTCTCAGGGTACGGATCAGCAGCCAATGCAACCGAGTAAGCAAACACCACAAGCATGCCCCCCAAGTAAATCAAAAATAACACCAACGAAATAAAGGAACTCCCTAGCCAAACCAACACCCCACAACCCACAGCTGCCGCAACAACCAGCCCCGCCGCCCCATAAAAAGGAGAAGGATTAGACGCCACCGCAACCAAGCCCCCCACCAAACAAAACGACAATAAAAAAACGAAATAAACCATCATTTTTACTTGGACTTCAACCAAGACCTGCGGCACGAAAAACCACTGTTGTCTTCAACTACAAAAACTAATGACCCACCAAAACCTACGAAAGACCCACCCAGTCATAAAAATCATCAATAGCTCATTCATTGACCTACCAGCCCCATCAAACATCTCAGCATGATGAAACTTCGGCTCACTCCTGGGGATCTGCCTAATCATACAAGTACTAACGGGCCTATTCCTAGCCATACACTATACAGCAGATATCTCCTCAGCATTCTCGTCCGTCGCCCACATTTGCCGAGACGTCCAACACGGGTGACTTATCCGAAACCTACACGCCAACGGCGCCTCAATATTCTTCATCTGCATTTACCTTCACATCGGACGGGGAATGTACTACGGATCCTACATATACAAAGAGACCTGAAATATCGGAGTTGTCCTACTACTTTTAGTAATAGCAACTGCCTTCGTCGGCTATGTGCTACCATGAGGACAAATATCTTTTTGAGGCGCAACAGTTATCACAAACTTACTGTCAGCCATCCCCTACATTGGCACAAACCTAGTAGAGTGGATCTGAGGGGGCTTCTCCGTAGATAATGCAACACTAACACGCTTCTTCTCATTCCACTTCATTCTCCCATTCGCCATCATAGGAGCCTCCATATTACACCTACTTTTTCTTCATGAAACCGGCTCAAATAACCCAACAGGACTAAACTCAAACACGGATAAAATCCCATTCCACCCCTACTACACCTATAAAGACCTCCTAGGCGCCGCTCTTATAGTACTACTTCTACTCATGCTCGCCCTATTTTCACCAAACCTACTAGGGGACCCAGAAAACTTCACACCAGCAAACCCCTTAGTTACTCCCCCACACATTAAACCAGAGTGGTACTTCCTATTCGCCTACGCCATCCTACGCTCAATCCCAAACAAGCTCGGGGGAGTCTTAGCCCTTCTATTCTCCATTCTCATTCTAATAATTGTCCCCATGCTCCACACATCAAAGCAACGAGGTAACATATTCCGACCAATCTCACAAACCCTATTCTGACTCCTTATAACAGACATCTTTATCCTAACCTGAATCGGAGGACAGCCCGTAGAACACCCATTCATTATCATCGGACAGATTGCCTCCACACTTTACTTCCTCATCTTCCTCATCATAATGCCAGCCACAGCCAAACTAGAAAACACCCTAATAAAATGATAGCCCCCAGGCCTTAGTAGCTTAATCCACAAAGCACTGGTCTTGTAAACCAGCGATGGGGACCAACAGTCCCCCTAAGGCATCAAAAGGAGAGGGTATAAACCTCCATCACTAGTCCCCAAAACTAGCATTTTAACTAAACTACCCTTTGAAGCCCCCCGGCGGGGCTTTTTTGCCCACTCAATCCTCCACAAGCCCCCGGCGGGGCTTTTTTGCCCACTCAATCCTCCACAAGCCCCCGGCGGGGCTTTTTTGCCCACTCAATCCTCCACAAGCCCCCGGCGGGGCTTTTTGCCCACTCAATCCTCCACAAGCCCCCGGCGGGGCTTTTTTGCCCACTCAATCCTCCACAAGCCCCCGGCGGGGCTTTTTTGCCCACTCAATCCTCCACAAGCCCCCGGCGGGGCTTTTTTGCCCACTCAATCCTCCGCAAATCCCTGGCGGGCTCGGTATCTGGGGTTCCCCCAGACTATGTACAGTATGATCTAAGTACATACTATGTATATCGGACATTCATCTCTTGTCCACACGCATATCATAGAAGACATTTTCCTAAGGTTAGACATACCCATTTATATCAATAATTCCACATCCATTTTTTATCTACATCCGTATCACGAAAAACACAAACCTATACATATTACATACCCATACTATGTATATCGGACATTCATCTCTTGTCCACACGCATATCATAGAAGACATTATCCTAAGAATTGACATACCCATACTATGTATATCGGGCATTCATCTCTTGTCCACACGCATATCATAGAAGACATTATCCTCTTAATCTTACATACCCATAACATGAGAAATCTATCTACCACTGCTGCTCTCTTGCAATTCCCTCCTCCTCACAAGACTTCCATCCTCCGAGAAATCGGATAACCGAATTCACCTGTCCCCTTCCGTTACTAGTCTCGTGGTGCTCTTAAAAGAACGTTACTATCCTCACTTTTCATCAGGCCACTGGTTCCTATCTCAGGGTCGGCACTGGATTCCCAGCCCTTTCTCACCTTCCACGACGCTTCTTTGGTATTAAGTGAGTCCATTGGTGAGAAACTGTGCATTGCGTTTCTTTACCGCATTTGGTTCCCTTTTTTTTATTTTTTTTAAATGTGGCTTCAGATCCGCCCCTTTGGTTGATTCAGTTTATATTAATCTGAACCCACGGTGCGTATGACAAGCGTTCCCCAACCGAAAGTTGCGATTTCGTTTAATGCTAGAAGGACATATTTTTCATACTAAAAACATGATACAAACAGTGATATTCTCCGGAAACACGTACTGCACAACAAAAAAAACCTTAAAAAAACAGCAAATTTTTATCCTGAAGTAAATTTATACGAATGTGCACCAGTAGACGCCTACACATACACACAAGCGGACAATATACGCACGGCAAACGCCTACATGCAACATATACACACAACACACCAGCAAACGCCTACACACACACACACACACACAACGTATACACACAACGTATACAAGCTCACAGCATATCGCCTACGCCTATAACTTAACCTAATTTTTTTTATGGCAAACCCCCCTACCCCCCTTACCAGTAACTCTTTGCTTAGGCAGGTTTACTCTTGCCAAACCCCTAAAACAAGACTTGACTAAACTAAAACTACTGGTGATCCACGACAATAGATGCATTATTACAGATTGTAAATGCTGCCATGAATTATATATATATATATATATAAAATTT